ATGCAGTTGAATTTAGTAAGTGCATATTTAAGCCGTTGGGTGTTTTCCACTAATCATAAAGATATCGGCACATTATATCTAGTATTTGGTGTTGGGGCCGGTATGATAGGAACAGCATTTAGTATGTTGATAAGATTGGAGCTTTCCGCCCCCGGAACTATGTTGGGGGATGATCATCTTTATAATGTAATCGTGACTGCGCACGCCTTTGTTATGATCTTTTTCCTAGTAATGCCAGTGATGATAGGGGGGTTTGGGAATTGGTTAGTGCCGTTATATATTGGTGCGCCAGATATGGCCTTCCCACGACTAAATAATATTAGTTTCTGGCTATTACCCCCCGCCCTAATACTATTATTAGGTTCAGCTTTTGTTGAACAAGGGGTTGGAACAGGTTGAACAGTATACCCTCCCCTTGCGAGTATCCAAGCGCATTCAGGGGGAGCCGTAGACATGGCGATTTTTAGCCTCCACTTAGCTGGAGTCTCTTCAATCTTGGGGGCTATGAATTTTATTACCACCATTTTTAATATGAGGGCCCCCGGTGTGACTATGGACAGGTTGCCACTATTTGTGTGGTCTATATTAATCACCGCCTTTTTATTATTACTATCTTTGCCCGTATTGGCTGGAGGCATAACTATGCTTTTGACTGATAGAAATTTTAACACTACCTTTTTTGACCCCGCCGGAGGAGGGGACCCGATCCTGTTTCAACACCTCTTTTGGTTTTTTGGCCATCCGGAGGTTTATATTCTAATATTGCCCGGTTTCGGGATGATATCTCAAATAATTCCCACCTTTGCAGCTAAAAAACAAATTTTTGGATACTTAGGTATGGTCTATGCAATGTTATCTATTGGAGTTTTAGGTTTTATAGTGTGAGCTTGAGGATGGGCGGCCGGTGGGGCGACCCGCCGTGCAACTACCCGACTGTATGCTGGAACACCCGTATCCCCCCAGGGAGGGGCAACCCAGTAACTACTCGTGTCATCATCCCAATAGAAAGATGAAAGTCTGAAGGGAGCTATGCCTCTGTGGAGGGATCCGTGTGACCCCCCCACCCGCATTGTTAGGTTGTAGTAAGAACACAGTAAAAATGTTAATGGGGGGTCGATCAGCAGATAACCGAATCCCACCCTGCGGTGGGCCGGGAATCTCAGAGACTACACGTCGGGCCCTTAATGATTTCGACAGGGGAGCTGCCCCCTTTAAACCCCCAACAAGGACTAATCAGGGGGACCTAAGCCCCGGGCTCCGGTTTACTGGCAAGGGAAGACCCTTGGTGGTTGTGCCAGTGGGAACCCTTGATTGAGCCATAGGTTTATTTGAAGCCAAAGGGACCTTAGGAGTGTTTGGGCGCCGTATTTATGTTAGTTTATGCCAAGCCACGAATAATATCAAAGTGCTATATAGGTTTAAAGCCCATGTAGGCCTTGGGGGTGTTCTAATAAGACAACCCCACCCTCTCCGAGGGTCAATGGCCCTCCAATATAGCGATTGGAAATTGTCCCCAAGGGGGGATGATGTTAACAAGATATTAAAGTTTGTAAATTTAATTAATGGAAGGCTAAGAACTTTAAAATATAACCTCCAATTAATGGAAGTTATTAAATTTGTTAATAGTAAATATGGCACTCACATAGTGTATTTAGGCCCGGGCGCCTTGACCCTCAACAATCATTGATTGGCTGGATTTGTGGAGGGGGGGGGCAACTTTAATGTAAGCCTTACTGGCGGTGGTTCTAATCTACGTTTGAAAATGCCCCCAGGGGGGGGGTCTAACCCCTATCAAGGGCAGATTTGTCACGTCTCGGTGGCAATTATTGTTACACGAAAGGAGAGGTATGTTTTAGATTTGATTAACAAATTATTACCTGGGCTTGTCTCTTTGTCAAAAAATCCCCAAGAGCAGTATAAATATTTTGTCGGGCACCTGGCCACTTGTAACAGGTGAAGTAGATATTTAACTAGGTATCCCTTAAAGGGAGAAAAACATATTCAATATATACGTTGGTTAAAGTGTAACGGGATTCAATATAGTGACCTCAGGGAATCCCCCCTTGGCATTTTCGAGTATAACCAAAAGTTGAAATCATTAGAGGTGAAGATATAGTCCGAACCCCTCCGTAAGGGGGGGGGTATAGTATGTTCGACAATCGGGGGGTGTGGCCTTTGGCACACTTGCGATTGCTAATCTCTGATTATAGCCAGGGAGAAGCCTTCGGCTATAACCTTACTTAAAGGTTAGGTAAGTCCTTGACAGAGAAGTTATGACTTGATATTATACAACATTTGCATCACATGTTTACAGTAGGAATGGACATAGACACCAGAGCCTATTTCACTGCCGCCACTCTAATTATTGCGGTTCCAACAGGAATCAAGGTGTTTAGCTGGTTGGCAACTATTTATGGCGGTGCCCTTAGATTGGACACTCCTATGCTATGGGCGATAGGGTTTGTTTTCTTATTTACAGTCGGGGGGTTAACCGGGGTAATCTTAGCCAATAGTTCTTTAGATGTGGTTCTACACGACACATACTATGTGGTTGCCCATTTTCATTATGTGTTATCTATGGGGGCCATTTTTGCCATTTTTGGCGGGTTTTATTATTGGTTCGGAAAAATCACTGGCTATTGTTACAATGAACTTTATGGGAAAATTCACTTCTGGTTAATGTTTATAGGGGTCAATTTAACTTTTTTCCCTCAACACTTCTTAGGTCTAGCAGGTCTCCCTAGACGATACTCCGATTTTGTAGATGGTTTCGCTGGCTGGAACCTAGTGTGCTCCCTAGGGTCCACCATATCTATAGTTGGGGTATTGTGGTTTGTGTTTATTGTTTATGATGCCTATGTCAGAGAAGTAAAATTCATTAGCTGGATAGATAATAGTGGGGCGAGCTGGCCTTCTCTAGAATGGGTTCAACCTTCTCCTCCTCAACCACACACCTATAATGAGTTACCTTTCGTCCATGGCTCTTACGCCAAAGCCTCGTCCGCCAATGCTTAATTCCCCCCCCCCCCTACAGGGGGGGGTGGGGGTCTGCCCACAACAATGTACTATAAATATATAGTAGTGGCAGTTTTACTGTTATTATTGGGGGTTTTAGGTATTGTTCTTAACCGAGGCCATCTTATAATAATGTTGATGTCCATAGAACTGATATTATTAGCCGCCTCTTTCTTATTTTTAATTAACTCTATTGTAATAGATATTTTGATTGAACAAATCTTTACAATTATGATTTTAACGGTTGCGGCGGCGGAGTCCGCTATTGGTTTAGCCATTTTGGTGGCCTATTACCGCATAAAAGGCACCATTGCTGTAAAATCCCTCAATTGACTTAGGGGTTAAGGTTGAAAACTAAAATGCCACAATTAGATGCAGCCACCTATTTAACTCAATATAGATGGACATTGATAACTCTATTTTTATTATTCTCTCTATTGGTGACTTCAATTTTACCTACTATTAAAACAAATTGGCTCATAAGGAGGTCTGTAATGGGAGGTTGAGCGACTTTAGGGTCCTCTAAGGCTCCAGGGTTGAATAAAGAAGTTGTTACAATTTGGAAAGACTTAGACTAATTTTCGATGAATAACCCCCCCCTGTCGGCTATAACCATAGGTAGATCTTGCACCCTTCGGTTATGCTAGTAAGAAATGAGTGCTGCTTATTTTGATCAATTTAAAATAGTGAGTTTAGTCGCCCTTACTAATTCATCCATGATGATGATATTAGCTGTGGTTGTTGGCCTATTATTGTTTAAGGGAACTAAATTAATCCCCAATAGATGGCAGTCGATTATGGAATCAATTTATAATCATTTACATGGTGTGGTTAAAGACAATTTAGGGGTGGAAGGGTTGAAGTATTTCCCCTTTATTGTGTCTCTTTTTACCTTTTTAGTATTTTTGAATGTATTGGGCCTATTCCCTTATGTGTTTACCCCCACAGTTCACATAGTGGTCACGTTGGGGCTATCATTTTCTATTGTAATAGGTGTCACTTTGGGGGGGCTCTGGAAATTCAAATGGAATTTCCTCAGCATATTGATGCCAGATGGCGCTCCTTTGGGGTTGGCACCTCTGTTAGTTATAATAGAAACAGTGAGCTATGTTTCTAGGGCTATCTCTTTGGGGGTTCGTTTGGCGGCCAATCTCTCGGCCGGTCATTTATTGTTTGCTATTTTGGCCGGGTTCGGCTTTAATATGTTAATCGCTGGAACCTTCCTTAGTTTATTTCCCCTATTGATCATGGTGTTTATAACTTTATTAGAGATGGCAGTGGCCGTGATTCAGGCCTATGTGTTTTGTTTACTAACCACAATCTATTTGGGGGACACTGTTGCCCTCCACTAGTCTTCGGCGCCCCCCCATAGAGCCTCGGGAAATTGATTATTATTGGGGGGGCAAAATTAGATTTGAAGTAAAATAGCCGAAGGGGGGAGGAGGGAAGTTTGACAATTGGTCGATTGTTAACCTCCTCCTAAGGGCGGATTTAATCGGAAAGTTCTCTAATCCTTTGATTTTGGGGAAAATAGAAGACAAATGGACCTTCTAATACATGCTAGTGCAGAATCCCCCTTCAGGGGAATTACCGCGAACAGGTGAGGAAACCCGGAATTCAAGCCCCCCCGAGGCTGGGCCGGAGACGTATTAGGTAGAAGGGCGGTGTCAAAGACCACCTTGCCGAAGATGCGCAACCCTTTAATCGGAAGTCACACTTTCACTGAAACAAGGGGAAGGCTCATAAGTCCCCCCTAGGACGAGGCAGCAGTAGAGAATATTGTGCAATATACGTCAGTATGACACAGAGAGCACACATCACACTTAGCCTGTCAAATTAAGTGCCAGCAGACGCGGTTAGACTTAAGGGCTAAGCCTTTATAGGAAAAAAGGCGTAAAGGGTGTGTAGGCCGACAATTCCCCCCCAAGGTGGTAAATGGAATTTTTCTGTAACGGTAGAATGTGTGGATAGAAAATAGAACCCCAAAGGCAAAAGCAATTTACCTCGGGGAACCCGAGCACAGGCTGAAACACGAGGGTGTGGGGAACAAACAGGATTAGAGACCCTGGTAGTCCACACTGTAAACGATGAAGAAAATGTTAATGCAACCCCGAAAGGTAGTAATCTTCCGCCTGAGTATTACGATCGCAAGATTAAAATTCAAAAAATTTGGCTGTTCACTGTTTCGATTAGAGGAGCGTGTAGTTTAATTCGATAAACCGCGAGATACCTTACCCAAACTTGAATCACCCATCCGAGATTGAATGGTCTCGGGAGGGTAGACCGGTATTGCATGGCCGTCGTCAGTTCGTGTATGAAACCTTTAACGGACCTAACCCGGGGGGTTAGCCGCGGATGAAGTCAGGTCTTATGATCCCTATGTTTGGGGATAATATGCGCTACATTTTCTTATACAATGGGAAACCTGAAAGGTGAAACCCCAAAGTAGGAGTTCGGTAGGTCATTGTAAGATGACCGAAAGTTGAATTTAATAGTAATCGGAAAGTAGAGCGTTCCGGTGAAATGATCTAAGTGTTAGCACAAATCGCCCGTCACCTTAACTTAGAACGATAGTACGGACGCAGCCCTGCCAGCTCGCAATGTCGAGGCCCCCCCTCGAGGGGGGGAGAGGCTTCGGTGGTCACGAATCTCTACGAAGTTAAGCAAGTCGTAACATAGTGAGGGAAGGGGAACCTTCCCTTGGGGGTTAAACAGCCCTCCCTCCCATGGATAGGGGGGTCTTAATTATGAGTGAACCTTTATTTCTTAGCATAATCACATTGGGCTTAATAATTTATAGTGTGAAGGGCTTGACTCTAAAAATCTCAATTCTAACGTTATTAATTACAAGCTGGTGGTGTTTTTCTGAGGGAGCCGCCTTTTTATTGCCCATTGAGCCTTTACTGAATTTCCAGTCTTGATTTAGCTGTCAAGGACTATACGAGATTTCTTTGAAGGGATATAACGGACTATTAACTATAAACAGTTGGGCGAAGGCGACTAAATTACTCATCCTAGTCGGCGCCACCGCAGTTTTAATGATGCTCGACCCCCCCTTTCAAAGGAAGAAAGCCACTTCGGCGCTACCCAATGGTGGTCCGGAGGTAGAGCCTGTCACCCCCCCCACGGGGGCAATGGAGTCAAACACCCCAATCTTAATTTTAATGGTGGCATTGGGGAGCGTTCTTTTAGTGTCGTCCAGTAACTGACTTTCTGTATATTTAGCCATTGAGTTACCCACTCTGTCCCTATTTATTCTCGCCGCCCAAAAGAGGGGATCCGGCCACAGTGCTGAATCTGGTTTAAAATACTTTGTACTGGGCGCGCTTTCCTCAGGGCTGTTTTTATTTGGATGTGCTTTATTGTGCGGATTAACTGGGGGCACTAGTATCCCTTGTATAGACCTAGTGCTCAACCAAGGGGGTGCCTTGACACCTAGTTCCCCTATAGAGATAGGTGATGGGGGGGAAATCGCAAATCAAGGAGTGCCCCGCACCTCGGTGAGCTCCGACCCCTCCGGGATCATGACTCCGATAGGAAGCTTGTTAATTACAGTGGCCCTGTTATTTAAGCTGTCTGCTGCCCCCTTCCATATGTGGGCTCCCGATGTTTATGACGGGGCGCCGACCACAACCACTGCTTTATTGGCAATTGTGCCAAAAGTGGGCATATTTTCTATTTTAGTTTCTATCGGCCCGGTAATAAACATATTATTGATTGGTGCGATATTCTCAATGGTTGTGGGCGCCATTGGGGCTTTAAATCAAACAAAAATAAAACGTCTATTAGCCTATAGTGGGATTGGACATATGGGGTTTATACTTTGGGGGATAGAGATTGGGTCTTTTGAAAGTATTCAAGCTAGTCTGGTTTATATGATTTTGTACGTCACTATGTCTATTAGCATTTTTGCTATAACATTGGCCCTGGGGGTTGTTAAGAATTTAATAGTGGAGTTTAGTGGCCTCTCCAGAAGAGAGCCGGCCTTAGCTATAACATTGGCCCTAACTCTCCTTTCGATTGCTGGAATCCCCCCCCTAGTTGGATTTTTAAGTAAATGGTTGGTGCTATTACCGGGGGTGGTGAATCAATATTATTTAGTCTCGGTTTTAGCTGTAGTCTGCTCCGTCATAGCTGGCGTTTATTATGTTAGAATAGTAAAAATTATCTATTTCCAAGCTGACCCTTCCCTTTTAATTGGCATAAAAACGCTTAGGGGAGAGAATAGAATAAATTTAAGAAAGGCTTTGCTAATTGGTGCTAGTTTTTATGTGATTGGGTTCACAATTGCCTCTCCCAATTTACTGTTACAACTGGCCCATTGAGCTACAGTGGGGCTATTCTAAAAAGCACTTAGAGGTCTTAGCCATCTAGGCCCCAAAGGTAGGACCGGCCCCCCCCCTCTAAGAGGGCCCATCGTAGAGTGGACTAATGGTAAGTCACCAGACTCATGATCTGGTAATGCAGGTTCAATTCCTGCCTCTACAACATTAACATAAAATGTTGGAATGCAACGTCGATTTGGATAGAGAGAGTGACGAATGGAGAACTAGGATGCACTAAAGGGACGGAAACTCCGAAAGGGCGAAGGAGAAACTTTGAAATCAAATATCCACGCGCGAACGCAGCGTAGGGGTCGCTGGAAAGTGAAACATCTCAGTACCAGAGCCCCCCCCAATAGCCCCCCCCCATTGGGGGGGGCTATTGGCACGATAAAATCAAACGAGATTCCGCAAGTAGCGGCGAGCGAATGCGGATTGGTCCTTTCCTGGCAGCCTTGGCTGTGCCCCCCGAGCCCCCCCTCCACTCTGAGGGCGGGGGGTAACCTTCGGGGGGGGGTAAGCGAGTAGCAATGGAAGATAGGTGGCCACACATCTAAGACTAAATGTTTAGTGTCATACCTAAAGTGAGAGTACTGTAAAGGAAAGTTGAAAGAGACTTGAAAAAGATCTTGAAATGAGTCACTTAGAGCAGTTGTAATACAACGTACCTTTTGTATAATGGGTCCACGAGATAAAATTTGGCAAACTTAAAGTGCAATCCCGTAGAAATCATGCATCCGAGGGTTACGCTAGTAACAAGAGGTTAATTGATTTCCTTGAGAGGATTGAAGCACCCTTAAGGTGTAGTGAAATCAAGGGGGTCCTTCCCCCCCCTTCAGTCAAATTACCCGAAACCAAGTGATCTAGCCATGGGCAGTTTTTAAGGAACGAACCGGTGGTTGTAGCAAAAATCTCGGACGACCTGTGGTTAGGGGCGAAACGCCAATCGAACTTGGTGATAGCTGGTTTTCTGCGAAAACTATTGAAGTAGTGCGTCCACAATGGAGAATGTTTATAAGGAGTAAAGCTCGATCCCTCGAGGCCGAGGGATTAACTATGAACAAAATAAAATCATAGTGGACAGACAGACAGTAGGCGATAAGGTCAACGGTCAAAAGGGGAAAGCCCTAATCAGAAGTTAAAGTCATTTATAAAGAGGGGGGGCGTAGACCCCCCCCCCGATTTTAGTGTAAAAGAGATATTGGATTTAGACAATGAAGAAGTGGGCTTGGAGCCAGCCACCTTTGAGAGATGACGTAACAGTTCACTCAAGAAATTCTTTTATCTCTAAAATTGTGGTGGCTAAAGTTGAACTGAAACTCTGAGGGCGAAAAAACTATTTGCCTGGTAGCAGAACGTACTGTTTATTTGTTCAGTGAAAGCCCCCGCATCAGAAGTGATAATGTGGACATGAGTAAAGAACCATAGGATCACCCCCCCCTGGTTTCCCATATTAAGTATGGGGTTAAACAGCCCCTAAAATAGCAACCCCCAGGTTGCGTTAATGGGGGCCATAGATAATAGACGCACAAAGTGCCGGGAAAGAATTATTATAAAATCGAAGAAGCCCCCCGGGCGTCTTTCGACGACACACTGTACTAAACTAACCAAAGTGGGGGATAGTGAGAGGGATAAATTTTCTTAAGGAACTCGGCCAAACCCTAATGCCCATCAGGGTAAATATCAGAACATGGGCCTCGACTGTTTACCAAAAACATAGCTCTCAGCCAATATGAAAGTAGAAGTATGGAGGGTGAGGCCTGCCCAATGGTTGTATCTAAAAACGGTTGATAAAAGTCGACTTCATAAGGACAATTGAATGGCCGCGGTAACACTGACCGTGATAATGTAGCGTAATCAATAGCCAATTAATTGTTGGCCAGTATGAATGGCGTCACGAAGGCCCCACTGTCTTAAGAGAATTCCCAGTGAAATTGAATTCGTAGTGAAGATGCTACGTCCAATTTGTTAGACGAAAAGACCCCATTGAGCTTTACTGGAGTCTTACATTGCTCGGATCAACTCTCGCCCCCCCTTAGCGGGGGGGGGTCGAATTTAAATGGATAGCTTAGATTATGTGGTGTCATAACCGTCGATCAAGTAGTCCCTACAGGATTGCCCCCCGAAGGTTGACCTATTTGGGTGAATGAAACCCCACTCTTCTTTGTTAAATGTGCTAACCCTTTTCTCCCTTAAAGGGGACAATGTAAGTTGGACAGTTTGGTTGGGGCGACCGCCTTTTAAAGAGTAACGAAGGTGTGCTTAAGGTACACAATTAATAACACAAGCCTGACTGCGAGGGGGACTCCCCGAGCAGACACCTAAAGTCTTCTCCCTTCCCCCCGAAGGTTAAAGACGAATGGTGGGTTATAGTGACCCGTTAATTTAGAGTGGAATAGTTAACGATCAACGAATAAAAGTTACCATGGGGATAACAGCGTAATATCGTTAGAGAGTTTACATCGACGACGATGTTTGCGACCTCGATGTTGAATTGCGGCATCCTGGGGTGCAGCCGCTCCCAAGGGTTGGCCTGTTCGTCCATTAAAGCCGTACATGATTTGAGTTAAAAGCGTGGTAACACAGCTTGGTTTCTATCTACAAATTGAAGAAACATCGATATAACTATCTTCTAGTACGAAAGGACCGAAGGATTAGTGATCCTCTTATTTACTATAAGTTACGATCAACCCGTTAACCTCAACACCCCCCCCCCCCACGGGGGGGGCGAGGGGTTTCACAGCTAATCACTGACCGCTTCTAAAGTGGGAAAGTTCTATCGAATTGTTTGGGCCCATTTTTGGGGGGCTAAAAATCGGGGCATTGTCCCCCCCGGTCTCCGCTTCTGTAAGCCTTGAAATATATCTTCGAATTATAACCAAGGGCCTACCTGTGGTTATGACCAAGGTCTATGTATCTTTTAGTTATATTAGCCCCCCTTATGGGGGCTTTAACATCAGGATTTTTTGGGAGAAAAATAGGAGAAAAGGGTGCTGGAATTTTCACTTCGGCCTGTTTGATTTTAAGTTTGTCTTGGTCTTCCTTGATATTTTATGAAACCACCTTAAATACCTCTACGACCTACATAAAACTCTGGAGGTGGCTCGACTCAGATTTATTGACCACCTATTTTGGCTTACAATTTGATAGTCTTACTGCCACGATGTTGATCGTGGTTACAAGTATATCCACTTTAGTTCATATTTTTTCTACCGCATACATGGACGGCGACCCCCATCTTCCCCGATTTATGTCATATTTATCACTATTTACATTTTTTATGATCCTATTAGTGACTAGTGACAATTTTCCACAATTATTTATTGGTTGGGAAGGAGTGGGGCTATGCTCTTATTTATTAATAAATTTTTGATTAACCAGAATAGAGGCCAATAAGGCGGCCATAAAAGCTATGTTGGTCAATCGAGTGGGGGACATTGGGTTAGTATTAGCGATGTTTGCTATTTGGGAGGAATTTGGATCTTTAGATTTTTCTTCAGTTTTCAACACCGCCGCGATCGCCGCCGAAGGGCCTTCGACTGAGGGCCATATTACCTTGATATGTTTATTTTTGTTTATCGGGGCAGTTGGTAAATCTGCACAATTGGGGTTGCACACTTGGTTGCCGGATGCTATGGAAGGTTAACGTTGGGCCGTCTTGTCTAAGTAATTAGTTATGATTATAAATCCACTGTATGCTGGGAAAACCTCAAGTCAGCCCTCAAAAGAGAGAGGAGTTGATTTGAAAGTCCCCCCATCCTTTCTTAACCTGGGGAGGTTGGGGGGGAAATTCTTTTAAAATAGGAGGTTGATCAGCCGGTAACAAAAACCGAAGGTTAGGATTCCCCCCTTCGTTGTTGGAACCTCCGAGACTTTATGTGGAAACCACTTGCGAATAAGCCCTAAATAGAGGCGAGTCCGGTTCAAGTCCGGCTGCCCCCTAGATGGTCGTCACAATAATCCACCTAATTGTAAAAATATTAGTAATAGTCGTCCCATTACTTGTTGCAGTGGCTTATTTAACTTTAGCCGAACGGAAGGTTTTGGGGTATATGCAAGCTAGAAAAGGACCTAATGTAGTAGGGGTCTATGGACTATTACAGCCTTTGGCTGATGGTGTAAAGTTGTTTGCTAAAGAGATGGTGATCCCTCACCACGCGAATCTTTTCATATACGTGGCCGCCCCTATATTATCATTTACCTTGGCCTTAATCGCTTGGGGGGTTGTTCCTTATGAAAGGGGGGTTTTAATAAGTGATTTAAAGATAGGAATCTTGTATTCATTGGCCATCTCCTCCATAAGCGTTTATGCCATACTAATGTCCGGGTGGTCTAGTAATTCTAAATATGCTTTTTTAGGAGCCATTCGGGCCGCGGCCCAAATGGTTAGTTATGAAGTTTCTATCGGGCTAATCATCATCTCTGTCATTTTGTGCGCAGGCTCCTTAAATATAACTGAGATAGTACTAACTCAAGGGAATAGTGTTTGATTCTTTTTCCCCCTCTTCCCCGCTGCTATGATGTTTTTTGCTTCCGCGTTAGCCGAAACAAATCGGGCCCCCTTTGATTTGACAGAGGGGGAGTCAGAGTTAGTGTCAGGATATAATGTCGAGTACGCCTCAATGTCCTTTGCTTTGTTTTTCCTTGCCGAATATGCTCACATTATATTGATGAGTTGTATGACAACTATATTATTTTTGGGGGGATGGCTCTCACCAATCGTGTTTTTAAAAGGAGGGGCTTGATGGTTTGGTATAAAAACCGCCTTTATAATTTTATTGTTTATTTGAATAAGGGCCTCCTACCCTAGAATGCGGTATGATCAATTAATGGCTTTATTATGGAAATCTTATCTGCCCCTAAGTTTAGCTTTAGTTGTTTTGGTTTCTGGTGTTTTGCTGGGGTTTAATGGTCTACCCCCCAGTTGGTGCTAAATCTCCCATGGGGGGGGCCTTTCGGCTATTGCCAAAGGTTGAATGCCCCCCCAACCACAAGAATGTACACGGAGTTTTATGGGATTTTAGTTTTATTAATTTTTAGTGTAATTCTTTCCGCTATTATTTCCGGCGCCTCTTATATTTTAGGGGTGAAGCAGCCGGATCGGGAGAAAGTCTCTGCTTACGAATGTGGTTTTGATGCCTTCGGGGCTCCCGGCCGCCCCTTTTCAGTCCGATTTTTCTTAATTGGTATTTTGTTTTTAATTTTTGATTTGGAAATCTCTTTTCTTTTCCCTTGAAGTGTAATATATAATCAAATTTCTCCTTTTGGTTTTTGAACTATGGTAATATTTTTGGCGATTCTCACCCTTGGCTTAATTTATGAATGAATAAAGGGGGGCTTGGAATGAGAGTAGAACCTACCTAGGTAGGTTGCGAGGTAGGTAAGTAGTATAGTGGAAGATAAAGTCCTATCCGCTATGAGAATGGCGGCGAGCCGAAGCTGAACGTCGAGGGGTCTTTGGCCAATTTTTATACCAACCCCGGTATCTGCCCTAATTCATGCTGCAACGATGGTTACAGCAGGTGTTTTTTTATTGATTCGATCCGCCCCCCTGTTGGAACAGGCGCCATTGGCGTTGATGATAATCACCATCGTGGGATCAATGACGGCGTTTTTCACTGCCACGATTGGGTTAGTTCAAAATGACCTAAAAAAAGTAATTGCTTATTCGACTTGTAGTCAATTGGGGTACATGGTGGTGGCTTGTGGTATTTCCCATTACTCCATAAGTCTATTCCACTTAATGAACCACGCTTTTTTTAAGGCTTTGTTGTTTTTAAGTGCCGGGTCTGTAATTCACGCCTTGGCCGATGAACAAGATATGAGAAAAATGGGGGGGCTAATAAAATCTACCCCCTTTACTTATACTATGATGATTATTGGCTCTCTTTCCTTAATGGGCTTCCCTTATTTAACGGGCTTTTATTCTAAAGATCTAATCTTAGAGCTGGCTTACGATCAATACTATTTAGCCTTCGCCCATTGGTTGGTGGTATTTTCCGCACTATTGACGGCTTTTTATTCAATTCGATTAATTTATCTAACCTTTATCGCCAACACCAACTCTAAGAAAGAAGTTTTTATGCATGCTCATGAGGGCTCTTGGAATTTAACCTTGCCTTTAATACTGTTGGCCTTGGGGAGCGTTTTTGTGGGCTATTTAACCAAAGAGGTGCTTTGGTCCTTCCAGGCTACTCTCCCCCCCATTCTCCCTATTTATATCAAATTGCTCCCTGTAATTTTTAGCCTCTTAGGGGCAACATCCGCTTTTGTGCTCTATCATTGCTCCGCTCGTGCCTTTAGCGTGCCAACCTCCCCCATTAGTTTAGCAAGTTATGCTTTTTTATATTCTGCTTGACAGTTTAATTACATCATAAACTATTTCTTGGTAAGAAATGTGTGGAAATTGGGTCACCTAATGACGTTCCGCACCCTTGACAAGGGAGTGTTGGAATTGGTCGGCCCCAAGGGAATATCAGACCGAATGGTCCAATTAACTCAAGGCATTAGCAATTTACAATCAGGTTTAGTTTTTAACTATGCTCTAATAATATTAATTGGTGCCGCGATATTTATTTCGGGAACCGTGTGGCCCTTTTACTAATCTCTGATTCCCCATCGCCGTTTCGTTGAATAGAGGGGGTTAGGTTAAGGTAGACCGTTGGCCTTCAAAGCTAAAAGTGTGGGTTCAAGTCCCGCCCCCCCTGACTATGGGAGGCTCCACACCTTGATGGTATGTGGGGGGGGGGTCTCAGAAAGATGAGAAACCCCAATTTCCCCCAAGAAAAATGTCATTATTAAACAACCTATTCTTTAAGGTAATTCCCTTCGGGGATAGAGACCTGCCGGAGCCCTGGCAATTAGGCTTTCAAGATGCTGCCCATCCGGTGATGGAAGAAATAATTTTTTTTCATGATCAGATCATGTTTATATTGACCATTATTATAACAGCGGTGCTATGGTTAATAGTTAAAGCTTTGAGTGGTAAATCTTACCATAGATACTTAGTTGACGGGACCTTATTAGAAGTAATTTGAACTATTATCCCGGCAATTATATTGGTTTTCCTGGCTTTCCCCTCTTTAAAGTTATTATATTTAATGGATGAGATAATGGACCCCGCTTTGACAATAAAAGCGATAGGACATCAATGGTATTGGTCCTATGAGTACTCAGACTATCAAGCGGAGACTTTAGAGTTTGACTCTTATATGATCCCCACTTCGGATTTAAACACTGGTGATTTTAGATTGTTAGAAGTGGACAATAGACTGGTTGTTCCTATTAACACACACATTAGAGTGTTAGTTACCGGCGCAGATGTTTTGCATTCATTTGCGGTCCCTTCATTGGCTATAAAGATGGATGCAGTTCCAGGCAGATTGAATCAAACTAGTTTCTTTGTAAAAAGGCCCGGAACTTTTTATGGTCAATGTTCTGAAATTTGTGGGGCCAACCATTCTTTTATGCCCATAGTAGTGGAGGCGGTTTCTTTAAATAAATATATTAATTGAGTACTGTCCTTACAGTCCAGTTAACCCTCGGGAAGGTTGTACTCCCCCCCCCACAAGATCTACAAGGGTCAGATTTATGATTTCCCCCAAGAATTGGCTGGGCTTAATTTTTCTTTTACTTATTATAGGGATAATTAACGTGATAAGAATTCCATCAGACAACGACGCTCAATTAAAAAGAGCCGCTCTAGAGTGGTCTTTGGCGACTTTAACTGCCACTTTGATTTTATGGGGGGCCTTTGATTCGGAGGGCCAGTTTCAAACTATAAATCAAACAGAGTGGATAGTTTCTCCGGCCTTAAATTTCCAATGGGGCCCTATAGTTTTAGCTGTGGACGGGATATCCTTGTTTTTTTTTATTTTAACGGCATTGCTGATCCCCATTTGCATTTTAATAAGTTGAAATTCCATAAAGTATTTATTGAAAGAGTTTTTGTTGTGCTTACTATTTTTGGAGATTTTGTTGATGGGAGTTTTTGCCGCTCTTGACCTGTTGTTATTTTATATTTTGTTTGAGGGGATACTAATTCCTATGTTCCTTTTGATTGGCATCTGGGGCTCTAGGGAAGAAAAAGTACGAGCTTCCTATTACTTCTTCTTTTACACTTTAATTGGATCGGTGTTTATGCTCTTGGGGATCTTTCAACTCTATGATGCCACCGGCACAACAGATTACCAGACATTATTAAATATAAAACTACCTGAGTCGACCCAAAAGTGGATATTTGCTGGGTTTTTCCTCAGTTTGGCGGTAAAAATTCCCAAAGTGCCCTTCCATATTTGATTGCCTCAAGCCCATGTTGAGGCCCCCGTTTCGGGTTCGGTAATACTAGCGGGAGTACTATTAAAATTGGGGGGTTATGGTTTTTTGAGGTTTTCTTGGCCAATATTGCCCACCGCCTCTGAATATTTTGCTCCCCTAATAATAACGTTGAGTGTGATTGCTGTCATCTATGGAAGCCTGACAACTTGTCGACAAATAGATTTTAAACGACTTATTGCCTATTCTTCCGTGGCTCATATGGGCTTGGTTACTTTAGGTTTATTCACCCATACTATAGAGGGCTTGGTGGCGGCTGTGTTTTTAATGTTGGCCCATGGCGTTGTTAGCTCCTCCCTCTTTATTGCAGTCACTTTTTTATATGAGCGCCACCACACTCGTCTTATAAAGTATTACCGGGGAATGACTATTACAATGCCCATTTTTGCGACTATGATGCTGGTCTTGACACTGACTAATATGGCCATCCCTTTAAGTTGTAATTTTGTGGGGGAATTTTTCTCATTGTTAGCCGCCTTTGAGCATAGTTTAGTGATCGGGGCTTTGGCTGCTTCGGGTATGGTTTTGTCGGCCGCGTATTCCCTTTATTTGTACAACCGAATTTGTTTTGGGGATGCTTCAAATCACCTCCTCTTTTCTAGAGATTTAAACAGACGTGAGGTCTTAGCTATGGCCCCTTTAGTCATTTTAATTTTTTTCCTAGGGTTACTACCTTCAGTGATTCTAGACCCAGTAAAAAATGCTATAATGTTTAGTCCTGGGGGGGCTTAACCTCTAGTCAACCTTCGGCTATGACTAAAGGTCTAGGGGGGGAACCTGGCCATACTCCTCGTGGAGATCGCTTTTGGGTTCCCTTCAAGAGAATGGATGGCTTGGGTGTGTTTCTACACATTGTCATTTGGGACAATTGCTTCTGGAATAATGGTTATATCCGCGCTTAACCCCGTCCACTCAGTTTTTTGGTTGGTAGTTGCTTTTACAAGTTCTTCGGCCCTCTTTATTTTATTGGGGGTAGATTTTATCGCCTTAATGTTTTTAATCGTTTATGTGGGGGCTATTGCTATTCTTTTTTTGTTTGTAATTATGATGTTAAATTTAACTGACTTCCCCCCCGCCTATCGGTTAGGAGGCGAGACAGACATGACGAATTACGTTCCTGTTGGGTTGGCCATCGGGACACTTTTCTTTTCGGAAATTGCCTCAAGTTGGCTTATAATGGGCGGCCGTGATGTGCTTACAGGCCCCTTTGGGGTTGAATTGGGGAGCAATTGAAATTTGGCCAATCCTTGATTCTTAATAAAGTGCCATAATATAGAAGCTGTTGGACGGCTTCTATATACAGATTACTATTATTTATTCATTTTAGCCAGTTTTATATTACTTGTGGCCATGATTGGGGCAATAGTGTTGACCCAAGAAATAGGGGAGGAGATAGGGCCCACGGCCAAGAAACAAGATATCTTCTTTCAAACCAGTCGTGCCCCCGAAGATGGGTAGCCAGAGGGGGGCTCCGTCTTTACTCCCTTTAAGTGGAGCCCCCCCCCATTCAAGGCAGATTTTATAGTTTCCCCATTAGGGGGAACCACGTCCCCCTATTAGGTCTCCAGTTCAATTCTGGAGGCCCTCAATGCAACTAAGAAAAGAAAATCCCGTTCTATCTATTGTAAATGGTTTAATTATTGATTTACCAAGCCCTTCCAATATATCTTATCTGTGGAACTTTGGTTCTTTGTTGGGGGCATGTCTGGTTATACAAATATTAACAGGAATTTTTCTGGCAATGCATTATTGTGCCGATGTAAGTTTAGCTTTCGCCTCCGTGGGTCACATTATGCGAGATGTAAATTATGGTTTTTTACTAAGGTACTTACATGCTAATGGGGCTTCCATGTTTTTCCTATGCGTCTACCTTCATATAGGTAGGGGATTATATTATGGAAGCTATTCACGAATTGAGGTTTGAAATGTTGGTGTTGTAATATATGTATTGATGATGGCCACAGCTTTTATTGGATACGTCTTACCTTGGGGCCAGATGTCTTTCTGGGGGGCCACGGTCATTACCAACTTATTGTCCGCCATTCCTTATATTGGGACAGATATTGTTCAATGGGTTTGGGGGGGATTTAGTGTTTCTAACGCTACACTTAATCGGTTCTACAGCCTCCATTATCTATTGCCTTTTCTATTAGCGGCTTTGGCTATGGTACATCTGATATGTTTACATGTTGAGGGTTCCAATAATCCTATCGGAGTTAAGTCTGATATTGATAAAGTCTCCTTTCATGTTTATTATACATCAAAAGATTGATATGGAATAGTCGCAATGGCAGTGGTATTAAGTGCCATCGTGTACATTACCCCCAATTTATTGGGGGACCCGGAAAATTTCATTCAGGCCAATCCCTTGGTAACTCCCGTCCACATCCAACCAGAGTGGTATTTTTTATTTGCTTATGCTATATTGCGTTCAATTCCTAATAAGTTAGGTGGCGTTATAGCCATGTTCTCTAGTTTCTTGATATTATTTTTAATGCCCTGGCTTCATAGTAGCCGATTTCGAGGCTTGACCTTCCGGCCTCTGGCACGGCTCGCCTTTTGGTTTTTCGCGGCCGACTTTTTGCTTCTTACTTGGATTGGGTCACAACCTGTCGAAGAGCCCTTTATAGTAATTGGACAACTAGCTTCAATTTTTTATTTTTCTTACTTTTTAGTTATAACTCCTTTATTGGGCCATTTTGAAAATTGGTTGTTATTTGGCAATCGCCCACTGGGGGGGCGATTGTAGCCCCCACTAGGCGCAACCCCCCCCCCCCCTTGGGGGGGGGTCGAAGCGATTGAATTATTGGGACTCAAAAAATAGAGAATAAGTTAAAAATGAAATCTACCGTATATCATCCCTATCATTTAGTAGACCCCAGCCCATGACCTTACATAGGATCTTGCGGAGCCCTTTTTGTTACTATAGGCAGTGTCGTGTATTTTCATTATAGTCAACCTTGAGTCATGTATATGGGATTAATAACAATTGTATTTACCATGATAGTTTGATGGAGAGATGTGATCAGAGAAGCCACTTTTCAAGGCCACCACACCCTAATGGTTAAACAAGGGTTGAAGTATGGAATGCTTCTATTTATAGCTTCTGAAGTTCTTTTCTTTTTTTCCTTTTTTTGGGCTTTTTTCCACAGTAGCCTATCGCCAGCTATAGAATTAGGTGCCGTCTGGCCACCCCAGGGGATTGATCCATTGAACCCCTTTTCGGTCCCTTTATTGAACACTGCGGTTCTGTTAAGCTCCGGAGCAACCGTCACTTGAGCACACCACGCCATAATCAGCGGTAAAAAAAAAGAGGCCATTAGGGGGTTAACTTTCACTGTGGTCTTGGGACTAATATTCACAGGGCTACAGGCTATGGAATACTATGAGGCCCCCTTTGCTATTTCAGATTCTGTTTATGGATCTACTTTTTTTGTGGCGACGGGGTTCCACGGCCTCCATGTTATAATAGGAACTACTTTCTTGGCGGTCTGCTTAGCCAGACTAGTGTCCCATCAATTTACTCGTCATCATCATTTTGGATTTGAAGCTTCGAGTTGGTATTGGCACTTTGTAGATGTAGTGTGGTTGTTTTTATACATTTGTATATATTGATGGGGATCTTAGGCCCCCCACCCCTTATTGGGGGGGGGCGGCAGTAAGCCTTTCGCCATGGCCAAAGCTCTAAACCCATGGTTAGAATCAAAGATTTACA